AATTGGACGGTTCATTTATTCCCATCCAATAAAAAATTCTATGGAATCATAACACAAAAGTAGAAAAGAGTGTTCGGATTTAGTCATATCATTAGATTATATTGACAATTCCAAAAAACTATACATACTATCATCATAGTATGATGACAGTCGGGCGGATATGCCCCTATCGTCTAGTGGTTCAGGACATCTCTCTTTCAAGGAGGCAGCGGGGATTCGACTTCCCCTGGGGGTACTACGAAAGGAAGTTGATTATGGATTATCTATAAGCCTAGAATGAATTCTTCCTGGGTCGATGCCCGAGCGGTTAATGGGGACGGACTGTAAATTCGTTGGCGATATGTCTACGCTGGTTCAAATCCAGCTCGGCCCAAAAATTCGCCGCTCCATAAATATGATATAACCGATGATATAAGAAATTTGTCCTCCATAAAAATGGAATCCTTCTCTTTTATGGATCAAGCATTTTTCTTATGTATCCATGTTTTTCTGATTCATTCTGATCTTTCTAAGACTCTAGATTGGTAATACATAATCAAAAATTATGAAAAGAAAAATAGTTTTTTCTCGTCGAAAGGTTGATTATCCATTTTTGGCACTAAAAAAACATGGGTTACTAGTAATCTGTGTTACTTTGACTATAGTCCATATCTCTGTGTTACTTTCAGTATAGTCCATATCTATGTGTATATAATATCAGTTAGTATATCATTCATGTCTCTCTTACAACACGACGAAGAAAATAAAATGGTTTTTTAAAACCATTAAGAATAAAACCATTAAGAATATGTATACCATACACCTCGCTGGGATTGTAGTTCAATTGGTCAGAGCACCGCCCTGTCAAGGCGGAAGCTGCGGGTTCGAGCCCCGTCAGTCCCGAACTAGGATCCGATCCGTTAAATAAATGGATAAATTTATTTAACGTGCAAAAAAGAAATAGGGAGCAAGAGCTAATACCCAGCGGGATCCCTATTTCTTTTGTTTTTATTTCGTATTTATCATCAGACAAATACGGGAATTTCCATTTCTTTCATTAGTGCCGATTGATAAGAGAGAGACATAACATAATAGTTAGATTCGTACAATCGGTAGTATTCTTATATTTACTTTACTATTTGAATTTAAGAGATACTTGTCCACTTTTGTTTTTCAATATTCTTGATGAATAAAATAGAAAAGAGTACCCCTTTTTACCGGAGTACATATGCAAATTGTATTCGTTTATTGTACGAGACACAACGAACTTAACATAAGTGCCTCGACAGAGTACTTGTCAGGGTAAATGAAAACCCCTTTGAGCTCCAACTTTTTTTTGGGGGGGTATCCTCAATGACTAATTGGAAACAATCTATCTCATTTTCATTCAAATAAACTAAATTGCACACTCAATTTTTTATGTATGCCTTCCAGTTCCAGTCCCAATTGAAGGAAGAAATACTAATAAAATAAAAGAGGAGAACGAGTAACACTCCTTTTTATTAAATTCATTGGAATTATATTCGATTTTTTCTACTTAACTCGTCTTAACTCGTCCTTTTTCCATCTCACTCCTACTCTTTTCTTTGGATCTGTGTGTCATCCATAGAATACCATACCAGTCATATAATACCTCATAATTGTATGTATAAGTATAATATAACGAAGGAGGAATATATAGGGAAGACGATAGGGTTGGGTTATTTATAGAAAAGAAAAAGTGGAAAAGGATGTAAATTTCCTGATCCAATAAAGAATCCTTTTTCAGATTTAGTATAGATAAAGGATCTTCCTATGTTATACTATTCAATTCTCGACGATGAATTTATTTGATAGATCATATATTGTTATTCATAATACTGATCCGATTCAGTATCATCAGGATGCAATTCATCCCATTGAATTTACAGGAATCCAATTTCTCATCTCTATGGGATTAGATCCCGAGTTATTGCGAAGTAAAAAAAAAAATGAGATTATGGAAGTCAATATTCTCGCATTTATTGCTACTGCACTGTTCATTCTAGTTCCTACTGCTTTTTTACTTATCATCTACGTAAAAACAGTCAGTCAAAATGACTAATTTGATTGAAACTTGAATTATTAGTTCTTATCAATGATTGAAGAAAGGAATTCAAACTTCAAGTCTTAAACGAAATGATCTGGCTGGAATCATAAGTATCTGAGATAATAAGTATCTGAGATAATAAGTATCTGAGATAGTAGTATCTAGTATTGTATAGTTATATACTATTATATAGTATATATTATCATATTCATTATTTTCATAGAAAGTTGTATTGTATACGGATATAGACTTTTTCCTATAAAAAAAAAGCCCATATCTAGATCAATATACAATATGTATGTACATGGATTAGATGTATATCTAAATAGTACATCAAAATAGCAGCCCAATTCTTTTTTTTTGGCTACATTTACCTGTGTGTATTTTGATCGATCCAAAATAATCGAAGGCCAACTGTTCTAATTCTTAACCTATTTTAGAATTTATTTATATAGGATAGATCCTGAGATCCATCAAAAGAATCAATGGAGCAAGAATAATATGGGCGTATACTAATCTATTAGAAATTTCAAAATAAATAAAAAAAGAGAAAAGAAAACGAAACCAAAGAATCTTTTTCTTTTTTTAGATTTCCCACCACAAGAAGCTATTGCTTGATCCATTAACAGAAAACATGATCCGCGGAGTTCTATTCTATGATAATTTATTCAGATTTGTAAAAGGGAATAGGTTAATAGGGTAGACTCCTCTCCATTCCATTTTTTATGCTTTTTTGACTCATCTCATGTCTTAAGCATAAAAAATGGAATGGAGAGGAGTCTAAAAGAAAGGTAAAATACACGATACGTGAATCGTGCAACGAAAGAAGGATCTAATCTTCTTATGTGTAGAACCTCTTTTCTTTGGTTTGGACAACAACTAGTCACTTCCAATAGAAAGTATGTATTGCCATAATCTAATTAGATTAGCGGAACGACTTTATGTTCTCTTAGAACAGTAAAAGTAAAAAAAGAGGGAAACAAATAAAGAAAAAAATAAAAAACCCATTTCGGGTTTTTGCTCATTGTAATATCCATAATTCTGATAAGAACTGGTTTATTAAAATAGAATGTTTAGGAAGAATCCGGTTGAAAAAATTTTCCTATCATGCGTAGATTTTAGTTTCGAAATAGAACTAGAACTATAGTAAAGTAATCATTCATTGTTTGATCGAATGGTTATTATTCATTATTGTATTTTCTTATTCATTACTGTATTTCAGTATAATTTTGAAACAGAGACAAAAGAAAAAGCTTTGCAAAACGCTCAATTAAACAATTCATACAATTAAATTAAAAAACTAGTAGTACCCCTCCCTAAAGTCCACTCCTTCCCCATACTACGAGTGAGAGGGAAAATGTAAAGACTACCATTAAAGCAGCCCAAGCGAGACTTACAATATCCATATGAATTATGTCTCCTATCTCTATGAAGGAATTATTTAATTATTGATCGATAATCATAGTGGAATTAATGGCGCAGAGTCAAAAAATAATTCTGACTTAAAGCTATTAATGAACCAATCCAATGAATCTACTTGTAACAATATTCTAAGATTTCTGGTAGAATTTTGAAGTATAAGTATTAAGTACAGATATGATACACATACTTTTTCTTGGAAAATTAGATAGCAAAGGAATACTTCTATCCTAATGAAATGAAACATGTGGGAATACTAAGACCTATTGTTTGTTACCCTTTTTTTTTCGACTTTTACTTTTACTTTACTCTATAAAAATAAGAGTTGACCGACTATCCTGATTGAATGTTTGATTACTCAGAGACCCTCGCGAGTCTGGATACAAAGTTTCTTCAATCCTTTCCACAACTCTTAAATGGATTTCCCATCAGCCTATCCAATCTAATTCCAGATGGAGTCAGTAGACACAATTTTAGTAATGGTAGTGAAAAATAATTAGGAATTCTTGATACTCTTTCGTACAATCTCTTCTTCAATCCTAGGAGAAAAATGGATTGTCTTTTAGGAACCTTTGGATACTTTCGACCTCTGATTTTCGTCGTTCTGAATCCCAGAATTGACTCTCACTATAAAAAAAAATAGTGAGAGTCAATCATATTACTAAGTAAGACTCACTTCATCCCTATTTGTATCGGTTTGAGCCACACCCAAGGACCAGATTTTGAGAAAAAAAAACTATCGACAGGCGCTTATACTTCTCCGGCTCCGGGGACAAAATTCGTCGAATTAAATCAGTAGAATAAGAAATCCCCCGTTTTTTGTTGATCAGGCGACACCCAGATTTGAACTGGGGATAAAGGATTTGCAGTCCCCTGCCTTACCACTTGGCCATGTCGCCAAATCCGATCCAAATCTAAAAAAAAATATAAAATAGGTAAAAAAAGAGTATTCATCCATATTCTTTTACTAAGATTCTATTACTAATTCTTTTCTTTTTTTTTTGAATTAGTGAAAAGTTCTTCAATTTGTATCTCAAATTGTTGCCTTTCCTTACTGGCATAACAAATCAATTCAAATATAACAATATATATTATATGTGTATATGTAAACCCACACCCCAAAAACAAAAATTGTTACACATATACCGGGACGAGTCTTTTTTATGTACATATCCCATATCCTTATAGGGAATCGTCGTGCTTTTTTTTTCGTTTTCTATAATACAATAGAAAAAGTGGAAATTATGATATAGTGTGACCTGACTTCTGTTGCCACAAGCAAAATTGCTATAAAAAAAAGATGAGATGAGATATGTGGATAGGTGGATAGCTATACCGGCATATACTTTACTTAGGAAATATTATTCCTATTACGCAATTCAATCATATTCCATAAATCCATATATTATATTATATATATATAGTTATATATATTATATATATAGTAAAATTATATATATAGTAAAAGTCAAATTATATTTATATATTTATATATAGTAAAAGTCAAAAAATCCGAAATTTTTTTTTTTCAACATGAAATAAAATTCACTTTAACTAAAGGGGAAACTATATTACTACTGGCTTTCTTTATCTCATTCATAGAGATTCGATTTCATTCTGAATCCATTTATTTTTTTGGTACCCAATCAATCTAATCGTATTATCATAATAATAGGTAGAAGTTGGATGAATTTTTATATTCTATATAAGACTCCATAAGTGTAAGTGACGGAATTGTTCTGGGAATGCTTTATAAATTCATTTCCATTTGTACCTGTCGCAATTGTCTTGCGTCGAAAATGCTCTTCATTCCTCTGTCTCATTTCCGTTCTCATACGTATGAAGTACATTTACGGGGTTGTCTAAAATTTCATGTGATTCAGTAAACAGAATATACATTCCATCATTGCGAAATCGATCCATATGGTTCGATAAATAGTGAGCTAATAATGGGATTTTTCGATAAAGAGGAAACTGAAAATTAAGATGCTCTGGAATGATGGAAATGAGGGAATGTCCACAATACCTGGATTTAGTCAGATCCAATTTGAGGGATTTTGTAGGTTTATTAATGAGGGCTTGACGGAAGAATTTCATAAGTTTCCGAAAATTGAAGACACAGATCAAGAAATTGAATTTAAATTATTTGTAGAAAGATATCAATTGGTGGAACCCTTGATAAACGAAAGAAATGCTGTGTATGAATCACTCACATATTCTTCTGAATTATATGTACCCGCGGGATTAATTTGGAAAACCGGTAGAGATATACAAGAAGAAACCATTTTTATTGGAAACATTCCAATAATGAATTCCCTGGGAACCTTTATAGTAAATGGAATATACAGAATTGTGATCAATCAAATATTGCAAAGTCCTGGTATTTACTACCGTTCAGAATTGGACCATAACGGAATTTCTGTCTATACCAGCACCATAATATCAGATTGGGGGGGGAGATCAGAATTAGAGATTGATAGAAAATCAAGGATATGGGCCCGTGTGAGTAGGAAACAAAAAATATCTATTCTAGTTCTATCGTCGGCTATGGGTTCGAATCTAAGAGAAATTCTGGATAATGTTTGTTACCCTGAAATTTTCTTGTCTTTCCTTAATCTGAATGATAAGGAGAAAAAAAAGATTGGGTCAAAAGAAAGTGCTATTTTGGAATTTTATCAACAATTTGCTTGTGTAGGCGGGGATCCGATATTTTCTGAGTCCTTATGTAAGGAATTACAAAAGAAATTTTTTCAACAAAGATGTGAATTAGGAAGGATTGGTCGACGAAATATGAACCGTAGACTGAATCTTGATATACCTCAGAACAATACATTTTTGTTACCACGAGATGTATTGGCTGCTGTGGATCATTTGATCGGAATGAAATTTGGAATGGGTACACTTGATGATATGAATCACTTGAAAAATAAACGTATTCGTTCTATAGCGGACTTGTTACAGGATCAATTTGGATTGGCTCTTGTTCGTTTAGAAAACGCAGTTCGAGGAACTATATCTGGAGCAATTCGTCATAAATTGATACCGACTCCTCAAAATTTGGTAACTTCAACTTCATTAACAACCACTTATGAATCGTTTTTTGGCCTACATCCTTTATCTCAAGTTTTGGATCGAACTAATCCATTGACACAAATTGTTCATGGGCGAAAATTGAGTTATTTGGGTCCTGGAGGATTGACGGGTAAAACTGCTAGTTTTCGGATACGAGATATTCATCCTAGCCACTATGGACGTATTTGTCCAATTGATACGTCCGAAGGAATCAATGTTGGACTTATTGGATCCTTAGCCATTCATGTGAGGATTGGCCATCGGGGATCCATAAAGAGTCCGTTTTATGAAATATCTGAAAGATCAAAAAAGGAGGCACAGATAGTTTATTTATCACCAAATAGAGATGAATATTATAGGGTAGCAGCTGGAAATTCTTTGGCCTTGAATCAGAGTATTCAGGAAGAACAGGTTGTTCCAGCTCGATACCGTCAAGAGTTCCTGACTATTGCATGGGAACAGATTCATCTTAGAAGTATTTTTCCCTTCCAATATTTTTCTATTGGAGCTTCTCTCATTCCTTTTATCGAGCATAATGATGCGAATCGGGCTTTAATGAGTTCTAATATGCAGCGCCAAGCAGTTCCGCTTTCTCAGTCCGAGAGGTGCATTGTTGGAACTGGACTGGAACGTCAAACGGCTCTAGATTCGGGGGTTTCCGCTATAGCCGAACATGAGGGAAAGATCATTTATACTGATCCTCACAAGATTATTTTTGCAAGTAATGGAGACACTACTACAAGTAACGGAGACACTACTATAAGTATTCCATTAGTTATCTGTCAACGTTCCAACAAAAATACTTGTATGCATCAAAAACCTCAGGTTTCGCGAGGTAAATGCATTAAAAAGGGACAAATTTTAGCGGACGGTGCGGCTACAGTTGGTGGGGAACTCACTTTAGGAAAAAACGTATTAGTAGCTTATATGCCATGGGAAGGTTACAATTTTGAAGACGCAGTACTAATTAGCGAACGTTTGGTATATGAAGATATTTATACTTCTTTTCACATCCGGAAATATGAAATTCAGACTCATATGACAAGCCAAGGACCTGAAAGAATCACTAGGGAAATACCACATCTAGAGGCTCATTTACTCCGCAATTTAGACAGAAATGGAGTTGTGATGCTGGGATCTTGGGTAGAAACAGGTGATATTTTAATAGGAAAATTAAGGCCTCAGACGGCAAACGAATCCTCGTATGCTCCAGAGGATAGATTATTAAGAGCCATTCTTGGAATTCAGGTATCCACTGCAAAAGAAACTTCTCTAAAACTACCTATAGGCGGAAGAGGGCGCGTTATTGACGTGAGATGGATCCGGAAAAGGGGGGGTTCCAGTTATAATTTAGAAATAATTCGTGTATATATTTCACAGAAACGTGAAATCAAAGTAGGTGATAAAGTAGCTGGAAGACATGGGAATAAAGGTATCATTTCCAAAATTTTGCCTAGACAAGATATGCCTTATTTGCAAGATGGAACACCTGTTGATATGGTCTTCAACCCATTAGGAGTACCATCACGAATGAATGTGGGACAGATATTTGAATGTTCGCTCGGGTTAGCGGGAGATCTGTTAAAAAGACATTATAGAATAGCATCTTTTGATGAGAGATATGAGCAAGAGGCTTCGAGAAAGCTAGTGTTTTCTGAATTATATGAAGCCAGTAAGCAAACAAAAAATCCATGGGTATTTGAACCGGAATATCCGGGAAAAAGCAGAATATTTGATGGAAGAACAGGAAATCCTTTTGAACAACCTGTATTAATAGGAAAGTCCTATATTTTAAAATTAATTCATCAAGTTGATGATAAAATCCATGGACGTTCTAGTGGACATTACGCACTTGTTACACAACAACCCCTTAGAGGAAGGGCAAAGCAAGGGGGACAACGAGTAGGAGAAATGGAAGTTTGGGCTTTAGAGGGATTTGGTGTTGCTCATATTTTACAAGAGATGCTTACTTATAAATCTGATCATATTAGAGCTCGTCAAGAAGTACTTGGTGCTACGATCATTGGAGGAAGAGTATCTAACCCAGAAGATGCTCCAGAATCTTTTCGATTGCTCGTTCGAGAACTACGATCTTTAGCTATAGAACTGAATCATTTCCTTGTATCTGAGAAGAACTTCCAGATTAATAGGAAGGAAGCTTGATCTGAATGAATCAGAATTTCTATTCTATGATTGACCGGTATAAACATCAACAACTTCGAATTGGCCTAGTTTCTCCTCAACAAATAAAGGCTTGGGCCAATAAAATCTTACCTAATGGAGAGATAGTTGGAAAGGTGACAAAGCCCTATACGTTTCATTATAAGACCAATAAACCGGAAAAAGATGGATTGTTTTGTGAAAGAATCTCTGGACCCATAAAAAGTGGAATTTGTGCTTGTGGAAATTATCGAGTGATTGGAGCTGAAAAAGAAGACCCGAAATTTTGTGAACAATGTGGGGTGGAATTTGTTGATTCTCGGATACGAAGATATCAAATGGGATACATAAAACTTGCATGTCCAGTGACTCATGTGTGGTATTTAAAACGTCTTCCTAGTTATATTGCGAATCTTTTAGATAAACCCCTTAAGGAATTAGAAGGCTTGGTATACTGTGATGTGTGATTTGATCAAAATTTGCGTTTTACAGATTCGGACTGAGAAACTGTCATCCCGCTCAATCCGATTGGGATGCCCCCGGCTCTGACATGTATTTTTTGAGAAGTAGAAGTAACATGAAACTCAGAATTATAGGTGTATACAATACTTCCAAATGAAAGGGGAATTAATCCATGGTCGATTTCGTATAAATAAGAATTTATAATTCTACCTATACCTCGTGAAAAAAAAAGACTTTTTTGTGGAATCAGTTATTTAATTTATTTATAGCATAGCGAGATTGCATTTAAGCAAGCAAATATAGCATGGTTACAGAAGTCTATTTATCGCATATATGCTTTAAGGCTAACATAACCATCGAGGTAAATAGGGGCCTAAAAGATCGAATAGAACAATATATAGACAAGTAAATCCTTTACGAGTCCCAAAGTATTCTTTTAAGGAGATTCATCATTTAACGAGAAGTAGACTACTCAAAAATCTCATATTTTCATTTTATCCAATTTTATCATAAGTAATTCTTAAAATGAAAGTAACAAAAAGAAGAATGAATCGTTGGTCCTTAGTGGGAACTTGAGTAAGGAGTAGTTCCTTGTTTGTAGGGTTTTTCAAACAAACTATTAAAATAAGAAACAATTTCCTTTTTTGAGGTAACTACTTGAGCCGGATGAAAGGAAACCTTCACGTCCGATTTTAAAGGGGGGAATCCAACCCTACAGGAACCTATCTCGATTTTTCTTTTGCTAGGCCCATAGCTAAAAAACCTACTTTCTTACGATTACGAGGTTTATTCGAATATGAAATCCAATCCCGGAAATACAGCATACCACTTTTTTTTACT